CCCATCATGCAATCAACAGAATTGATCTTATTGAGAAATCGATGTCTTACTCCATGGATTCGAGGAACAAGAGAACAATAGCATGACAAAAATTTGGTTCGGTCCGATTCAGGTGCCAATTCAGGTACCAAATAGAACCCATCATTGGTTTGATCATTGATAAGGTGAATACCCAGTCTATTCAATGCTAGGCATAATGAGTATAAGGACCTCAAAATAACCTCTTTTCGTCCTATGAACTTTAAGGTGTATGAAGTATCATATTTGACTCTTGGGACGGATCAATAGAGACTCCATTTAACTTAGGTTGATCTAGGCCGGAGGCAGACCTACGTCAGGGTAACCCTTCTTTGAAACACTTTGGTATTGCTCCTGGATCAGAATACAAATAATGAATCCGAGCGCATGGAGCCATCTCGTTATCTTCCTGTCAAGAAACAAATATGGTGGACTAGCCGATCTTTCTATCAGTTAATGAAGGAGCCCAATGCAAAAAAAAAAACGCATGTTGGGTCTTTGAAACAGTTCGAATCATTTCGATAATAATCAGTTTGATCTGTTTTACCGAGAAGGTCTACGGTTCGAGTCCGTATAGCCCTATACATTTTTGTATTCATTTCCTAATTAGTGCGCGTGGCCGGCCGGTTGATTGTTCCATAGAAATGGAATCATTCCCACAGGATCACGGAGATCCCTCGGGGCATGAAAACAAGAATTTATTCCAATGGATCCAACCGGATCGGTTCAAATCTTGGATAAAAAAAAATCCATTCTTCTTCATTAATCTTCGTGTGTGAATGACATACGACTTTTTTCTTTATTGTTCATGATCCAGGATTTAGTGATACACCTTTGCTTTGGTATACCAAAGTCAATTTATGAAGTCAAAATCATAACATGGGCTGGCTCAAGAAAAACTCCAACCTAACCCAACCAAATCAAATCGAATAGTAAGTCACATGATCTAGGGCCTATTCTTGTTCTTGTATTTGTAGAAAAACCAGAGTTTCAAAAATGAAGCTCTTTGGTAAGTTTCATTGTACAATAGGCTTTTCTTCGTATAACCGGCTTAGCAAAGCAAGTAGTCATTTTTCTGTTTCTGTACAATACTTATTTTTTTTCTATTCCAATCGACCCCAATCCAGTTGTTCATCATTCCAATTCTACTTCTACCAATGCAGACTTTATGTAATAGGGGCCCATTTGAACTTGGATGAGTTAGGAATCCCCCGACGTATCGCCTTTTGGCAGAACAATAACCCCAATTCATTATTTCAGAGACAATAATTGGTCCGAAATGTATCAACGTTTGCGCCCTCTTGTATTTCTATGAGTTGGTTTTTGGATGGGGAGATTTTGTCTGTCGAATCGTTCGACAACGCGTGATTCCATTCAAAGTATCTTCTGTAGATCATTTACGATTCAGCCGACTCTACCACTAAACTATGCCCCATTTTGTAGGTTTGCTTCAAAATAAACCTTTTTATTGTCACGAAACCTAACCTGTTGGTTGGTCTTGCTAGGTTTTATTATTACATTAACAAGTATTTCGAGTCATTCCAAATCACGATCTTTACTTTAGTCCTAGAAATGGGTCTGAAATGATTCTTTCAAGACTTCTAACTCTAATTAAATAAACTCGATTTTTTTTTTTGGGGGGGGTAAGACCGGGCCGGGGTAGTACAGGTTCAAAGTTTCCTAATTTTGATATAGGAACCCATGAGTTGCTATATGTAAGGGTTCCTCACAATTCAATAGATTGAATCAACTCAATTAATTATAAATCTGGGACAAGGGGAGAGAATCTAATGGGTCGATGCATTCCGTTTTCGTATCCTATCAAATCAATAGAAGCAATGATCCTCTATCCGGATCTTAATGAAAAGAATATACCAACACAGCCGCGTAGAATATACCATAAATCTCGAGATGGAAATCCCTAGAAATTCTATTACATCTGACTACTGACTATATTCTAAATCACTAAGAAAAAAAAAAAAAAAAACGAGAGAGAGAGAAAAAATGGGCCAGACCTCCTCTTTGACTCTATTATATTAATAGAATATTGAAATTATTTATGTTTAATATTTCATTTCATCTTTTAATCTTTTTTTTTTTATATTCAAAATATTCATATTATTTAAATTCATATTATTTCAAATATTCTTTAATTCCTTTTTGTTTGATAGAAAATCCGAGGCAAGGTAGGAGAGAGTTTGATTTGTATAATAGCATTATATGTCTACACCATATCGAAATAGAATCGAAGTAAGTGTAAGTGGGATTCCGTTGGATAAATCTGGAAACGATACATGACCCGCAACAAGAAAACAAACGAAACTATGTGGTTTGATCAAAATTGTTGTTTCGACTTATGGATGAATTGAGAATTCCAATTCGAATCGACGCATTCGGTATATTCCACATTAATAGGAGTGCATCTATGTTTCTGCTTCACGAATATGATATTTTCTGGGCATTTCTAATAATATCAAGTGTT